TTCTTTTTCTGTTCCTTATTTATGCATAACTCCATATTATTCAATAGATGAATAGAAAGTTACTCAAATTCCTTATAAGATTTCCATTATTGGATTCATAATAGAAAATAAACAAACATCTTGAAAAAGTGTGAATCAATGGTTTCTTGTTTCTAATAATTCACGAAAGATATTATTAAATTATATTTACTCTTTACACTTTACACAATTAAATTAATTTAATTTATACGTATAATATAATGGATCTTAAATCCATTAACAATTCTTTTTGTTGATTATAAAATTTTTTGTTTGAATCTTTTCATTTCAAGTAATTGGTTGGTCGTAGTCGTATAGTCGTATATAGTCGTAATAATAATATACATATATAATGTAATAATATATAATGTAATTGTATGTAATAATATATATATAATGTAATAATTCTATGTAATATAGAATATATTATGTAATGTAATATAAAATAGTATATAATACTTAATGAAAGAAAGAAATGAAAGAAAGAAAACCCGGCGATAACAATCTATATTCATAATGCAACTGTTAGATCCAAAATAAAGGTCTTTCTTGACCGAATTAGAAGTATAGAACTCCCCGATATGGAAAGACGGAATATAGAATCTAAAAGGATAATGAAAGTTGTTCGTCTTTGAATCGGGTTGGACCTGAAGAAAAAAGAATTAAAATAGAAAAAGAAAGTAAAAATTCTATTTTTCGATAGATTGTGGGGCACCTTTTTCTTCTTTTCCTTCGAAATATTATGTTATGGGCAATTAAGCAACCTATTACTGGACTGAGTCCAATGAAAAAAATAAAAAGGTAATTAGTATCAGGCATTCGTTCCAAAACGGATTATATCCTCTTGAAAAAGAAGGGAAATGATCAAAATTTAATTTTCAATTGGAACTAAACTAATTCTGTCAATTGATTTTTTATTACCGTCATATTTTCTAAAAATTTTAATTTAGGTAAGTGCTTTATCAGCATATGTAGCAAAGGAACATATCTAATTTAGCTCTTTCATGCTTACTATAACTAGTTATTTCGGTTTTCTACTGGCTGCTTTAACTATAACCCCAGCTCTATTCATTGGTTTAAACAAGATACGACTTATTTGAAATAAATTGAATGAAAAAATTGATAAAAACGAATATTTCTCTGAGATTCTTGGTATTCTATGGTTCTTTTACACATCAATTGTCAATTCTTGGTCATTGAGATTCATGGATAATTCAGATTAATATTTTTAAATGTATCTTACCTATTTTTTTATCCCCTTAAACAAACCGAAATGATTGAAGTTTTTCTATTTGGAATCGTCTTAGGTCTAATTCCTATTACTTTAGCAGGATTATTCGTAACCGCATATTTACAATACAGACGCGGTGATCAGTTAGATCTTTGATTGAGTAATATTTATTTCTTTTTTATTGACCTCCTTCCCGCAGGAGGTCCAATGCAAGTTGCAATTAAACTTTTTTGTTTTTTTTTGTTCAAATATTTTATTGTGATTCGACATCAAATAAACTGACTCACGCTCTGTAGGATTTGAACCCACGACATCGGGTTTTGGAGACCCGCGTTCTACCGAACTGAACTAAGAGCGCTTTCTTATGCTTATGGCAGGGGATACAACTGTACTGTAAAGAAATCTACCCCAATGCATCTTGCATACATATAGTATAAAAAACGGAAAATTATGTACAATTTGAATCGTTCTCAATTAATCCTCGTTACTGTCCATAGAAGAAGTAATAGGTAGGGATGACAGGATTTGAACCCGTGACATTTTGTACCCAAAACAAACGCGCTACCAAGCTGCGCTACATCCCTTTTTTTTTCAAATTGTTGGGCAGTCTCATTCTACAAAATACCTGTCTTGTTTTCCATATCTTCATTTTTTCCTCCATCTATATACAATTTTCTTATCATTTCTTCTCTTCCTTTTGGTTTCATATAAGAAAATCTTATACATATCATAAAAATAAGAATTATATACATCTGAAACCTAACGTATAAAAAAGTTTTATCAGTAATGTTCAGGAACAGGGGATTAGATGAAAATATCATTTATTGATTAATTGTACATATCTATTTTAGCATTTAATTCGGAATTCTGTGTAAAATAAATACAAATGATCTTGAACTACAACATCTGACCATATACACATATGTATTACAATCCATAGGAAAGGAGGATTTTCAATGCGAGATATAAAAACATATCTCTCCGTAGCACCTGTGCTAAGTACTCTATGGTTTGGGTCTTTAGCAGGCCTATTGATAGAGATTAATCGTTTATTCCCGGATGCCTTGTCATTCCCATTTTTTTGATTCTAGTTATTGATTATGTGAAGAAATGAATAAAATTAGAGATACAATTCTACATGACTCAAATTTCGAATTTCCTCCCTCCTTTTTCAGTTCTTTCATTTCAGTTCCTTAGCTTTAGGATAGGGAGAAAAGAAAAAAAGTGTATGGAACCTCAACAAAAATGTGATAGATCGAAGATCGAATTTGGGAGACCTAAAATTTAAATGTGGATCCAGTCTAGGGAGGGTTCCGCGAAATCATAGCATAGAAAGAAGATACTTAAATTAAATAAGAATAATAATTTAGTGGATTTAGGATAGGAACAATTGATAGTTAGAAAGAAATTGTATTACTTAATTATTACTTCATAAAATTATTATTTTATTACTCTATAAAATATAAAATGAAAATTTTTACTTAATTACATTAATATTAATTTTTAAATTTGAATAAATAATAATTTAATGATAATTGCAACGAAATTTTTAGAAAATTCCATTTCTAGTTAGTAACTTCTATTTAATTTACTTTTGTTTTCTTCTTCTTCAGCTCGGATCGAAAATGTAAGAGTTAAGCCGATACAAAATTCAAAAGGGGGTTTATGGCTAAGGGTAAGGATGTAAGAGTTATAGTTATTTTAGAATGTACCAGTTGTGCCCGAAATGATGTCAATAAGGAATCGCCGGGTATTTCTAGATATATTACTCAAAAGAATCGACACAATACGCCTGGTCGATTAGAATTGAGAAAATTTTGTCGCTATTGTCACAAGCATACGATTCATGGGGAAATCAAGAAATAGATTGAACGGAACACATATGTGTTCTTTTCAAGTCAAAGAAGAAAAAGAGCTTAACATATATTTAATTTTAATTTTTAATATAGAATATGAATAATGTGTATACATTATGCATACAAATCAAAGCCTATTTTGGTAGGATCTGAAGTAAATAAAATAAAGAAATAGAATTTTAGAGATAAGGAATAAACCATGGATAAATCCAAACAATCTTTTCGTAAATCCAAGCAATCTTTTCGCAAATCCAAACGATCTTTTCGTAGGCGTTTGCCCCCAATTAGATCGGGGGATCGAATCGATTATAGAAACATGAGTTTAATTAGTCGATTTATTAGTGAACAAGGGAAAATATTATCTAGACGGGTGAATAGATTGACTTTGAAACAACAACGATTAATTACTATTGCTATAAAGCAAGCCCGTATTTTATCTTTGTTACCCTTTCTTAATAATGAGAGACTATTTAAGAATAAAAAATCGGAGTCGATCCCCCGAACTCGAATTACTCGTCCTAGAAAAAAAAAATAGACATACTCCTCGATTGACTCCAAACTCCAATTGTAACTCAAGCTCAGATGTGTTTTTTGTTCGAAAAGGCCTAGAATCTAGAAGAGTGGGTTCCAGTGTTAAAAGAAAAAAGAATTCCCATTTTTTTTTATTAAGTGATTTTTATTCTATCTTCCCGGAGAAGTCACTCCGGGGAATTCTGTTTCGTTTCAATCATTCCTTTACTGTACATGACTTTATAATCTACTTTATTTGAATTTGATTTGATGATCTTGTTGGAAATCATGTAAAGACAATTCTTATTTGATATAGCTATTTGTGCAGGTATTTTACGATTAAGAAGCAATTGCTTCTTGTACAGATTATGTATTAATATACTATAACTATACAATACCAACTTTTCGCGAGTTATTGCATTTATCCGAGTGATCCACAAACGACGAAAATCCCTCTTTTGCCTGCCTCTATCTCGATGAGAGGAAGCCAAAGCTCTAATTTTTTGTTGAGTAATCGTTCGAATAAGTCTCGAATGAGCCCCTCTAAAGGTTGACGCAAAAAAACGAATTTTTGTTCGACGTCTACGAGCTATATATCTCCGTCTAACTCTTGTCATTGAATCAAATTAAACCTTAATGAATAACTAATTGATTTCTATTCTTTCAGCCATCCTTTTATCCCCCTTGGTCGATGAATAACAAAACGGATTATTCCGATATATAAAATATGAATTCGAATGGCTTTTGCTACTATAACCTTCCTTACCACCATTTTTTATTCCTTTCAGGCATTTCACCTGAAAATAATAAATTCTAATGATACTAAAAAAAAGTGGGTTCCTTCGTTTCTATGGTTATTTCTTAAACGGCGAGGTCCTCTCTATACACCGGAGCTTCTTCTTTCATTTAATCAAATGGTATTGTGAACTTGTATAGTTCACACTCTTTGGCTCTACCCATCAATTATCAATTATAGAGTAATAGCTCTTTTCACAATAAGAGTTATCTATACAGTAACGGCATTTAATTAGGAAAGTTGGCTAGGTAGCTGACCCTCTTAGTCCGTTCTTTTAACAATGGGAGCATAATCTTTTTGCTTCTTATGATACCATTTCCTCCGCTTAATGGATAACTATTTACTACCTATGGGGAATTGCTTTTCATCTCAAATTTAGGTGATTGGATTTACACCAATGGAAACCATAAATTCCATACACAATACACAATATAGATATATGAAAAATCTTTTCCATTTACTCTATTCATTGGTGCCGTTCAGTAATACTGGAAAAATTTTCTCATTTGTATTTGTTCGAACTCATGATCTGAACGAGTCGCACATACACCCTAGTACATGTTCCTCGACGCTGAGGACATTCTCTAAGAGCGGGAGATTTCGTAACATTTCTTATTGGCTGTCTTGCATTTCTAATAAGTTGTTTAATAGTTGGCATGTCGTATATATATATATACGTTGTATATATAATTAGAAATTAGAATGGAATGGGTTGGTTTAGATCGATCTTAACCTGAGAATTAATCTGATAATTAATGATTATCAATTTTTTATATTCAATATAAAATCACAAAAAATTCAATTACGGTTTGAAATAGATTTACAATAAAAAATCCTCGAAATCCTCAGGATCCGCCCCTACAAGATCAACAATGCCGTGAGCTTGGGCTTCTGTTGCTGACATAAAAATATCTCTTTCCATGTCTTGGGCTACAACCCAAAGAGGCATACCTGTTCTTTGTACATAAACCTTTGTGAGGGTTTCGCGAAGTTTCACTATCTGTCTCGTTTCCCTGAAAAAGTCCCCTGATCTTCCGTCATAAAAAGAACTAGCAGGTTGATGAATCATAATCCTAACCTAATGTTATTGATATAACAGGTTCTTCTATCTCGCATGATCGGGCTAAATTAAAGGATAAAAAAAAATAAAAAGAAGAAAATGGAATTGAACAACCGTACGGGCATTTCTATGTTGCATACGGCTCCGCAATGGAATTTACTTTATTCTTCTCTTCTATTCTATCGAAGAAATATAATTTATCTGATTCAGATCGTTGAATTATCCATTTACCACCCTTCCTTTCGTAGGAGTAAAAAATACTATGATGGTTCTGTTGCTTTATATAGATATCTTATCTATGATTTAGCAATCCCAAAGTTCCCTTCTGATACGATCAAATAAGGAAAATTTATCTTTTTTTTTCGTACTCTTTCATTTTCATAAGATGAATATCAAAAAGAGACTTCTGGTGTGGAAGAAAAAAAGTTTGTGACGCTGAAATGTACTCCCGACACATAAAATCAACAAATCGGAAATACCCTTTGTTTCATACTACTATCTCGATACAAAATCTCTTGTTATGAAAAAACAATAAAATAAAATAATGGTTTGTTTAGATCGAACTCGAAGTGCCATGCTATTATTACTTATTATTCATATTCAATATGGCGAAGGCATAGTGTTTCTTTTTTTTTTCAAATCAAAACTCATTGGCGCCAAGCGTGAGGGAATGCTAGACGTTTGGTAATTTCTCCTCCGACCAGGATGAAAGATGCCATTGAAGCGGCTATTCCCATGCATATTGTATGCACGTCGGGCGTCACAAATTGCATAGTATCAAAAATAGCTATTCCTGATATTACCCATCCGCCGGGAGAGTTTATAAATAAATAAAGATCCCTAGTCTGATCTTCTATACTGAGATATACCATGAGACCAACAATAGTATTCGAGATCTCCTCCTTGACCTCTTGTCCTAAAAAAAGTAATCTTTCTCGATAAAGTCGGTTGATTAGGACAAAATCCTATCCTTTAGTCCTTTAGGAGCCGTACACGCACCTTTGGATGCATACGGTTCAAAATCAAAATGAAATGGAGAAAAAAGAATCAATGTGTCGATTCTTGTTCTATTTCTTTTTTCTTTAACTTAATAGGTTTTTCTAAAAAAAAACGTTTTTCTTCCATTTTCAAAAAACATGAGATGTGTTCTCGCTTCCTTACCTATAAAAAAAAAGAATTTATTGAACTTATTGAAATTGAACTAATCTCTTTCATTGATGTATTATTTCATCGATATTCAAATCACGATGCAATTTTCTTGTTCCTGAATGGGCCCTTGCATTTCTTTTAGGTTCATGTTCTACTCCGGGAAAAGATCTGTCCGAATTTTATTTGCACATATAGGGCAAATAATCTCAGTACCACTTCTTTTTTTTTCAATTCGTTTCATGTCTTTTCCCAACTCAACTATTTGATGTATTCATCATGCTATTCTGTTGGTTATTGGTTGGACGTTTGAAATCACTCTTATAGTAACTCATCTTACTTATAGTAACTCATCTTACTTATAGTAATATAGTAAGGATAAGAATCCTTTATAATACAAGTAATAATCATACATATATTACCAATTTGGTATTTTCTGAACGGAGCCTGAATACTTTATTTTTATTTTTCCAAGTGAACCATAAATCCTCCTAATTGATAATATGGATCCCAAAATGCAAATATAAATAAATTGATCTAATTACACTTCACGCTCCGAATGATTGATGCTTCCCTCAATACAATATTTCTTGGGCGAAACAGAGGATATCTCGATCGGGGGAGAAAACGGGTAAATTCCATATGACTCAATATGTCTGACAAGTCGCACTATAACTCAACCCAAGTTGCATCTTCCTCTCCGGGATTCCGAAAAGGTACTTTTGGAACACCAACGGGCATTAATTTAAAGACAAAATTGAGTACTATACTTCGCGTTAATATGGAAACGTAACAATGGCTTTATCATCTTTATCTCTTTTTCTCTTTATTGTATTTTATACATAGATTTTTATACATAGATTGAAAGGTTTATAGAGTAAGACAGAATGAATAAAGAGAAAATTTAATTAACGTATCAATCGTTGGAATGATAAACAAGTATCTATGTATTTGTTTCCCGAAAGTAGGAGTAATCCTCCCATTGCGTATTGGTACTTATCGGGTATAGAATAGATCCGCTTCTCTTTGTTCTTACGAACAGAATTTTTCCCTTATTTTCAATGGAACGGAATAAATATTAACCTTTTCTCATACAGAATCTACTAAAAAGTTAGGTACATAGTATAGTCTTTTCCAATTCCAATGCGATAAAATAAAGTGACATAGTGTCTAGTTTTTTTTTGATAAAGGGGTATTTCCATGGGTTTGCCTTGGTATCGTGTTCATACTGTCGTATTGAATGATCCTGGTCGATTACTTTCGGTCCATATAATGCATACAGCCCTAGTTGCTGGTTGGGCCGGTTCGATGGCTTTATACGAATTAGCGGTTTTTGATCCCTCTGACCCCGCTCTCGATCCAATGTGGAGACAAGGTATGTTCGTTATACCCTTCATGACTCGTTTAGGAATAACCAATTCGTGGGGTGGTTGGAGTATTTCAGGGGGAACTATAACGAATCCTGGTATTTGGAGTTATGAAGGTGTGGCAGGGGCACATATTGTGTTTTCTGGTTTGTGCTTCTTGGCAGCTATCTGGCATTGGGTGTATTGGGACCTAGAAATATTCTGCGATGAACGTACGGGCAAACCTTCTTTGGATTTGCCTAAGATTTTTGGAATTCATTTATTTCTCTCAGGGTTGGCTTGCTTTGGTTTTGGCGCATTTCATGTAACAGGTTTGTATGGTCCTGGAATATGGGTGTCCGATCCTTATGGATTAACCGGAAAAGTACAACCTGTAAGTCCTGCATGGGGCGCGGAAGGCTTTGATCCTTTTGTTCCCGGAGGAATTGCCTCTCATCATATTGCAGCGGGTACATTGGGCATATTAGCGGGCTTATTCCATCTTAGTGTCCGTCCGCCTCAACGTCTATACAAAGGATTGCGTATGGGCAATATTGAAACTGTACTTTCCAGTAGTATCGCCGCTGTTTTTTTTGCAGCTTTCGTTGTTGCTGGAACTATGTGGTATGGTTCAGCAACAACTCCAATCGAATTATTTGGTCCCACTCGTTATCAGTGGGATCAAGGATACTTTCAGCAAGAAATATACCGAAGAGTTAGTGCCGGACTAGACGAAAATCTAAGTTTATCGGAAGCTTGGTCTAAAATTCCCGAAAAATTAGCTTTTTATGATTACATTGGTAATAATCCGGCAAAAGGGGGATTATTCAGAGCAGGGTCAATGGATAACGGGGATGGAATAGCTGTTGGATGGTTAGGGCACCCTGTCTTTAGAGATAAAGAAGGGCGCGAGCTTTTTGTACGTCGTATGCCTACTTTTTTTGAAACATTTCCGGTGGTTTTGGTGGATGGAGACGGAATTGTGAGAGCCGATGTTCCTTTTAGGAGAGCAGAATCAAAGTATAGTGTTGAACAAGTAGGTGTAACTGTTGAGTTCTATGGTGGCGAACTCAATGGAGTCAGTTATAGTGATCCTGTGACTGTTAAAAAATATGCTAGACGTGCCCAATTAGGTGAAATTTTTGAATTAGATCGGGCTACTTTGAAATCTGATGGCGTTTTTCGTAGCAGTCCAAGGGGTTGGTTCACTTTTGGTCATGCTACGTTTGCTTTGCTCTTCTTTTTCGGACACATTTGGCATGGCGCTAGAACCTTGTTCAGAGATGTTTTTGCTGGTATTGATCCAGATTTGGATGCTCAAGTGGAATTTGGAACATTCCAAAAAATAGGAGATCCAACTACAAGGAGACAAGTAGTCTGATATAAGATTGCTCTGGTATCTTTCGCCTCTTTTTTTTATTTGACATAGGGTTAGAGTACTTAAGAAATCTTGACTTGAATCACTATCTTTTCTTTTCCTTTTCTTTATCTTTATATTTTATACTATATGGTAAATGATGCCAAATGAATAGGTGTGGAAGCTATAATTGTAAACCACGATCGAATCTATGGAAGCATTGGTTTATACATTCCTTTTAGTCTCTACTTTAGGGATAATTTTTTTCGCTATCTTTTTTCGAGAACCACCTAAGGTTCCAACTAAAAAAGTAAAATAATTTTTCATTATTTCAATTGAAGTAATGAGTCTCCCTATATGGGAGACTCATTACTTCAACTAGTCCCCGTGTTCTTCGAATGGATCTCTTAGTTGTTGAGAGGGTTGCCCAAAAGCGGTATATAAGGCGTACCCAGTAAAGCTTACAAGTAAACCAGATATAAAGATGGCGATTAGGGTTGCTATTTCCATTTTTAGACAATTTCAAGATCACAATACAATGGATCTATAATAAGATCGTTTATTTACAACTACAACGAAATGGTATACAAAGTCAACAGATCTCAACCAATGATTAAATAAATAGGATTTATGGCTACACAAACCGTTGAGGATAGTTCTAGATCTGGGCCAAGACGAAC